TTTCCAAATTAATCCCGCGGATATATATAATTCAGAGGAATATGTAATTGATTCATATACAGCATCTTTTTCTTTTATCGAGGGTTCTACCAATTGATATGTTTCCGCAAATAATTGAAATTCAATTTCTTGATCTGTATCTTCAATTTTTGGAAACTTAAAAAGTTCTTCTGTTAAGCCCCGATCAATGAATCTACAAAACCCTTCAAATTGTATTTGATTCAGTCCGGGTAGTGTCGATATTCCTTCATTTCCAACCCCAAGCATTTTCCATTTCCCCATTTATTTTATAGAAAATAGACCACGATTTGCTGTGATTCTTCATCGAATCACATGAATAGATTTAGCAATAATGGAATCTCTGTTCTTTTTACTTTACTGAATCACATGAAATTTTACCTAACTCCGTCTATGAAATACCTATTATGAAAGGAGGAAAAAGAGGAATAAATAGAAATTTATACTCAAATTTACTCAAATTGGAATTTGCAATAAAACAAACAGATAGAATCTAACTTGTAATATAAATGGAAACAAAGTGATAAATTTCACCTAGACTTCGGGGTATTTTAAAGAATCTCAAAACAAAAAATGAATTCTATTTCTACTATATATTATGATCTACTATATATAATGATATTACATATTCCTATTCGATTGGATACCCCAAACAATGAATTCGGGATTTGCTCGGCTCGATGAGATAAAGATAGAATCTAATAATCAGAAACAATATAGAATTGATTTTTTTAGCACCTTACCCTTTCAATTGTTCAAAAAAGAATTTTAATTCACAAAGAAGAGAGATATTTTTACCTACTTTTTTTAGAATTTGAGAATACGATTGCAGTGCGTAAAAAGACTTGGATTTATTAAACGTGCATAGATCTAACTCCAGCTATAGCTATCTAGATATGTCTCTTACTTTATTGCAGTCATATTTATTCGGGACAGCGCCCATGTCGTCTTAATTTCTTTTTTTTATTCAATCTATTTAACGAAAAATTGGCAAAAAAATGGAAGCACGGGAATTTCTTGAAAATTCCCTAGAGTATAGGTATCATATACGAATAAGATACCCGATTAGATAATATCTGTGTAACAATAAAGATTTATGTTCTGGGGTTGACATATATTAACAGTTGCTGTTATAATTGAAATAGAGAATGTATCAATTTCAATTTTTTTTTTTCTCATTAAGAAAAAACCGTTTGAGATTCAGATTCAAGAATTATTCAGGAATTTGTAGTTAAAGGTTGCTATTTGATTTGTCCCGAAATTTTTGCTTTTGTGACTGAAAGCTATACGTTTGTTTTTTTCAATAGAACAATAGAAAAGGGAGAAGATCCCTTTGAAAAAGGGGGATTAAAGAAAACGGAATTTAAGATACAAACACATCAAAAAAAGAAGTTTAGAACACCTTCCTTTTTTGTTTGGTTTTTTGAGGGACGGGGTATTCTCATATATTTGTATCATTTTGGCGGCATGGCCGAGTGGTAAGGCGGGGGACTGCAAATCCTTTTTCCCCAGTTCAAATCCGGGTGTCGCCTGATAGACAAGAGAATTGAAATAGTTTATTCCGTTTTGTTGATAGAAAACTTTCTATCTTTTTTTCCAACGGAAGCCTGTGTGGGAAAAGGACTCTTGAGACTTGTTTGATTCAAAATTCTAAGCATCAGGAGGTTTGTTCTCTAAAATTCTGTAAATCTTTTCGTCTCGGATTCAATGAAAAATTCATTCTAGTAGTGAAAAGGAATCGAGAAATCTTGAAATGATAGTCCTATCACTCCACTACTACTGTAGTGTTCGTCTACTGATTAGGTCTTGAATAAGATTGGATAAGGATAGGTCGGACGAGAAAAATAGAATTCCATTTTTAGTTTAGTTGGGGAAGGGGTTGAAGAAAAACCTTGTATACAGACTCATGTAAAGTATATAAGTGCTTCCGCATTTATTCAATATTAGTTAGATTAATAAAATTAAATATCTAATTTCTTTTTTATATTTATTTAAATTTTAAATAGTTCTAAATTTTCTCTAATTTTCTATTAAGATTCTTCATTTTTATTATGAAAGTAATATGTTTATTTAATATATTATTTCATTTTAATCCAAGAATTTCAATTCTATTTCCATTATAAGAAAAATGAAATTCTTTCTTTTCGGTAAGAATTTCAGAGGCTGTTTTCCGATTGTTTTAGAGAACGAATCGGGAGACGGTAAGGATTAGATCAAATGGAAATAAGAGATGCAAATAAGAGTATGAGTATGCAAAGTAATCTATCTTGATTCTATCTTTTTTTGACTCTGTACCAGCGATTCCACTATTATTATAAAATTTTTAGTGAAAAATAAATAACAAAAAGAACATAATACAAGATAAATTAGTAAACAATAATGAAATAATTCCTTCATATTGATAGAGATAGGAGACAAAATTTACATGGATATAGTAAGTCTTGCTTGGGCTGCTTTAATGGTAGTTTTTACATTTTCCCTTTCCCTTGTAGTATGGGGAAGAAGTGGACTCTAAGGGTACTACTAATTGAGTTAAGGGATCAAACTGTATCAATTGTTTTATAGCTGGGTTCTGAAATTTTTTAACTATTGAATTTAGTTATTTTATTCATTTTATTATTAATACTAATTAATGAAATGGAATTATATCTGCATTTTGGAATTCTATTGTATTCCAGTGGTGTAATGTATTCTATGTATAATATTGAAAATACTCTTTAAATCAAACAAATATTTGAATTGTTACCATCTTCGTATTTTGAAAGTCAAGGGAGTACAAATAATAGGAAATTGATTCCTATTCTAACCAAATTCTTTCTAAGATTTCTATTTCGATGAACTGGTTACCACCAATCTTTTCGAAATATGAAAAAGTTTTTCATAGAACTCCCGGATCATCTGTCAATTAATTAATCAATTGATTTTTCAGAATGCTAAAAAGATTACTTTATTTATCATATTTATTAATAAATATGATACCGAATAGGATACCGGGATTCTGAAAAGAATAAGAAATAAAAAAATTCAAATCAGAAGAATAAGAAAGAGTTGCTTTTTGATTATTTCAGATTGATTGGAACCAATACAAATAAAATAGATTAGATGAAACAAAGAAAAAAATGTGGACGTTATGTTATGTACATTCCATATATAGAATGGAAATTCTATATCGATATCTATCTATAGATAGTATGAATATGAAAATATTTAATAAAGATGGGTGCATATTAAACCTCGATTTTTATAGAATAAATAAAACATAGAGTCAAACTTTATACACTACAATAATAGATAGTATAGTAGAAAGAAATAGATTTGATTTCTTTCTACTATACTATATGGATTTCATAGAATTCTGCTGATTGTAGTCGGATCATTTCATTTAAAACGAAGACCCGACATTGAAATCCTTTTTTCATTTTTTTTCATTCAATCATTGTCATTGCATTGATAATAAATCAGAATTGATGTTTAAGTAAAATTTAAAATTAGTCACTTTGACTTACCGTTTTTACGTAAATTATAAGTAAAAAGGCAGTAGGAACTAGAATGAAGAGTGCAGTAGCTATAAATGCGAGAATATTTACTTCCATAATCTCTATGTTTTCTTTCTCTTTTATTTCTAATAAATACTTCGGGATTTAATCCCATAGAAATGATAAATCTTTCGTCGGTAAATTCAATGGTATAAATTTTATCTCGATGATATCAAATCGGATCAATATCACGAATAACAATATCTGAGCTATCAAATCGATTCATCGTCGAGAATGAAATAGTATAACATAGGAAGATCTTTTATCCATACCAAAAGGAAAATGACTTTCTGATGCAATCAAAAATTCCTTTTCCTTTTTTTCTTTCTTTCGAAGAAAGAAAAAAGGGGATCCCGTTTAGAAATGAGATTTTTTTGTTATTTTTATTCCCTTTCACACACGAAATCAATTCACGAAATCAATTGATATTTTTTTTCATTGGATTTGTATCCATCGGGACTGACGGGGCTCGAACCCGTAGCTTCCGCCTTGACAGGGCGGTGCTCTGACCAATTGAACTACAATCCCAGGAAAAAATCGTATATCATACATATTCTTACAATTTCATTCAAACCTTTTCTTTTTCTATTTGAGATTCGAATCGTTGTACTGTAACTGAAAGAGGCGGACTCTTTTATATATTGATATTTAAAAGGGTCTGCACTTTAGCGCAGATCGACACGAATTACTCGTAATCCGTTCGTTATTGCCAAATCGATTGAAAAATGAATCAATGAAAAAAAAAAGACTCTTTTTTTTTTTTACTTTAATCCTTTCCTTAGACTTTATACTTACGGATCTTGTAAGGAATTTAGCAAAATTCGAATTTGTGGAAAAAATATGTGATACGGAAAAAAGAAATAGCACTAGGGATGTATGAAATTTTTATTCTTCCGTATCCGAGCCCATCGGTCATTTTCAGAGAACAACAAATGGGTTATATCATTTCATGGTGGATCGCAAATTTTTGGGCCGAGCTGGATTTGAACCAGCGTAGACATATTGCCAACGAATTTACAGTCCGTCCCCATTAACCGCTCGGGCATCGACCCAGGAAGAATCAATTTCAGTCTTTATTGATAATCCCTGATCAATTTTTCCTTTCGTAGTATCCTACCCCCAGGGGAAGTCGAATCCCCGTTGCCTCCTTGAAAGAGAGATGTCCTAAACCACTAGACGATGGGGGCATACTTGCCCGACCGCCATTATACTATGTTCATAGTATGAACAGTTTTTTGAAATTGTCAATATAATGGAATGATATGATTCGATCAGAAGGATCTTTCCAGCTTTCAGAATTCCAGAAGATTTTTTCATTCATCATTTAAATTTCGAAATTGTTCATTCCCATCACCAATCTATAATAAAAAAAAAATAGAAAAAAGATAAGTAATGCGAAAGAAAACAAAAGAAAGAGAGAATCCTTTCAGGGAATGATTGATTTGT